ATCTCAAATAGAGAAAATCATAAGAAAATGAAGAAATCAAGCAACAAAAAATCCCTTATTTTTTTATTCCTCACGTCCAGGATTACGTCCTGGATCATTAGATAGGAATCCGAAGATGAAGAGAGAAACAAAGAATATCACCACTGTGTAAACGAAGAGTTTGAGAGTAAGCATTACAAAATCTCCAAGATAAGATCGTTTTTGGTAAAAAGGGGAATAGATTCTCTATTTTTACACCAAACAAAAAAAGTAGTGGTTTCTATAAAAATAAAAAGAAAGGAATTTTCGTAAATTCATTTGTAATAAGACTCTTTCGGTATGAAAATGATTTTTTATGTGCACAATTAGTTATTGTGGGGACCCTATTATAGGGTCCTTGTTCACTGGAAAAGGTCAGAATGAGGAAGTGAGGTGATCCAGATTCATCGCGCTTATCGAAGGTTTAAATTGAGGGTTCATAGTAGGTTAAAGATCTCATCGAAAACTTACAGCAGCTTGCCAAACAAAGGCTAAGAGAAAAAAGAACAAGGGTATGACTGGCATAACATCTACGATTGGATTGAAAAAAGCATAAGCCTCGGGCAATTTGGCAAAGAAAAAATGACTCGAATGAGGTTGAAGTATAGAATTAAGATAGATACAGATTAAACTAAAGATATTAAGCATAACAAATGTTTCATTCTTGGAGATAATTGTATTTTGATTGAGTTATTGATATAAGGGAAAAATGAAGAAAGTCAAAATAGACCCCAAAATACTTCTTCTTTGACTAACCCAATCAAAAAGCCTTCAATTCTCAAACGAAAATAGAAGGAATCATACTTTCATACAATATCTTAATTGAATTATATGTAATGATCAATAAATTCAGTTTCATTTTACAACTACACGTGTCAAATCTTAGCAATAATCTAACATATTCCATAGATTATATATTGGGGGGAATTGACGAATGACCAACACCTATATTAGTGTTTATTAGTATTGAATAGAAATCTAAGTGGGGCGTGGCCAAGTGGTAAGGCAACGGGTTTTGGTCCCGCGACTCGGAGGTTCGAATCCTTCCGTCCCAGAGCCGTCCAATTCTACCAGAATAAAGATTGCTTTGTTCTATTAAAATCAAAATCTTCTGTTTAAGATTAAGAGTGTAATGTTTAGTTTATTTAATAGTTCCTTTTCCAATTTCTAATGATTCAGAAAAGAATTGTATGTTTTACTTTCTTTTTCACAAAAAGAATCGAGCACTGATGATATACAGAATCCATTTGTGATACAGATAGGATAGGAATATGGATCAATAATAGAATTCAAAAAGAAAATAAGGAACAAAAAAGGTAGAAAAAAAAAGATATGCATCTGCTTATCTTTTCACTTATACAAGATTATCCAGCATACCTTAGCCTTTTTTTTATGATTCACTGGCCCCATAAAATTTGTAAGTAGATAGGAGTTAAGCCACAATCACAATGGCGGTATAAATTTGAATATATAAGCGTTTTTTTTATCTAATTTTTTGATTTCACATCTGGTTCTAATTAAAAATTGTAAATCAATGTAACGATTGGATCGGGGGAAGGATGATTTAGACATTCCATTCACTTCACTTTGATAAATAATGACAATTACTTTTTTTATTAATCAGATCGGGTAAAATAAAAGAATAAAGCATGTATTGTTATATAAATATAAATTGAGCCAATGATTATTCATGATTCCATATTGAATCAATTCCATACCGGTTCCAAACTAGAGGAATGTTATGGTAAAACTTCGTTTAAAACGATGTGGTAGAAAGCAACGTGCGACTTGAAGGACATGATCGGTTGTGGATTCTTACATCCATCACTTTTTTTATATAGGAATTATGAGGTGCTCGTTGGCTCGACATAGTTTGTTCTGTTCTACTCTACTGGAACCTCTGTTTGGTTGGGTTTTGGGTTAAAGTAAATAGTACATGATGGAGCTCGATCGGAAAAAATCAATGAATTTCTCAGAGGTAAGGGTCTAGGGTTAATGCCAATCAATAAGTTGGAACAACTTCGTAAGCATATCTTTGATATAGAAATTGAAAAGATTCAATTCTAACATCTAACAAAAGGTCTTTTTTTATTTGCAACTTTTTTGTTGGAATTGGGAAAACTATTTCGATCAAAAGTGTATCACACGGGAATCAATCGTTCGTATGACTCTTCAACAGTCAATAAATAAAAAAAGGTATGTTGCTGCCATTTTGAAACGATTAAGGATCACCGAAGTAATGCCTAAACCCAATGATTCAAAAAAGGGATAAACGATCCTGGAACAAGAAAACGCCATTTTCAATTGTCTCAACAAGCAGAATAAAAAAAAATTGGTTAGAGACGGCTCAATAAATGAAATGCCAAGGACTCAGGATTTTCCTTTGAACTCTTTGAGAATTATTCAACTTGAGTTATAAGTACGAATTCTTTTTTTTTCGGGTTTTTCGTTAAGGAATAATAAACTTTTTCATTTATTATTTATATTTTATGGATCTATTTATTTGCCTTGCCACTTTATACACTATGACATAAGAGAAAATAATTCTTTCTCGAGCCGTACGAGGAGAAAGCCTCCTATACGTTTCTAAGGGGGGAATTTTTCATATAGATATCTATCCCAATGAGCCATCTATCGAATCGTTGCAATTGATGTTCGATCCCGAAGAGAAGGACGAGATCTTCGGAAAGTCGGTTTTTACGATCCAATAAAGAATCAAACTTATTCAAACGTTCCTGCTATTCTATATTTCCTTGAAAAAGGCGCTCAACCTACGGGAACCGTTCATGATATTTCAAAGAAGGCAGAGATTTTTAAAGAACTTCGCACGAACTAAAAAAAAATTCTATCCAATCCAGTATGAAATAGAAAAAATGGAGTCAATAAATATATATGTACTTATGCACTAACAGAATCAATACAATTACGATATGGGATTGGATTATTTTCAGTTGGGTGGTTTTTGGTGAGACTCTGCTAAAAAAAATGGGCCAAGCTTGCTTATTGTACCTTTAATAGATATTGAAATAGATAGTGAATAAACCCAAGATTTTCTTCTTATTTCTTTATATTTCTTTTCTACATCTACACTTTTTTTTTATTCTCTATGTGGGTTAGCTATGAAGTGCCAATCTAACACAAGTCCTTATTATTTTATTTATTTCAATTTCTTTTTTTTTCAATGTTCATATTGACAATAGTGTATTGAGCAAATATAATTGATCGTGGATAAATGGATCCATTTATCCACGCTCCAATAAGTTGTTTAGTTCATGTAAATGATGGGTTCCTTTGACATAGCACAAGAAGTCTCTTTTAAATAAACAAAAATGAATTAAAAGAAAATAAGGGGGATCCATTTATATATTTTTAGATCTGTTCATTTTTTATGTTAATAAGAAATTATAAAAAAAGGTTTTTGGGGTGGGGACCAGTCTTTCTTGTTTTTTTATTCCGATCGTATCTACGCACCATAATTTCATTTTTGGGTTGCTAACTCAACGGTAGAGTACTCGGCTTTTAAGTGCGGCTAGAATCTTTTACACATTTGGATGAAGCAACGGATTCGTCCATACTGTTGGTAGAGTTTGTAAGACCACGACTGATCCTGCGCGGGAACGAATGGAAAAAACAGCATGTCGTATCAATGAGTAACTCCAAGATAAGAGTACTTAATCCTTACGGGATCGGTACAAAAAAAGAAATTCATGGTTGGGTCAAGTGAATAAATGGATAGAGCTGAGAGGCTCAAATTAAGTTCTAGGGAAATAAAAAAAAGCAACGAGCTTCTCTTCTTAATTTGAATAATTACCCGATCTAATTATACGTTAAAAATAGATTAGTCCCTGGTGCGGGAAAAGGTTATTTCATAACCTTAAAAGGAGAATCCATTTATTTTATGAATCCTAATTATTAACAATATCCCGGAGTGGAGACGAATGTGTAGAAGAAACAGTATATTGAGAAACATAATTTATTCTAAAGTCAAAAGAGCGACCGGGTTGCAAAAATAAAGGATTTCTAACCATCTCGGTATCTTATAACGAGCAAAAAAACCAATTGGATGGAAAAAGAGAGAATCCCTTGATTAATCATCTCCAAGGTATCTATCTTACTATATACCTTGTTTTGACTGTATCGTACTATGTATCGTTTGATGGCCCGAGAAATCCCCTGCTTTGGTTCAAATCTAATTTAAAATGAAGGAATTACAATTACAAGGATATTTAAAGATAGATAGATCTCGAGAACGAGACTTCCTATATCCACTTCTCTTTCAGGAATACGTTTATGCACTGGCTCACGATCCTGGATTAAAGAAATTGATTCCTTATAAACCTATGGAAAGTTTAGGTTATGCCAATAAATATAGTTTACTAATTGTTAAACGTTTAATTACTCGAATGTATCAACAAAAGTATTTGATTAGAATCATCAGCCAAAATAAGTTTGTTGGCCATAAGAAAAATTTTGATTCTCAAATGATATCAGAGGGGTTTGCAGTCATTGTGGAAATTCCATTCTCACTGCGATTAGTATCTTCTCTAGAAAGTAAAGAAATAGCCAAATCCATTAATTTAAAATCAATTCATTCCATATTTCCTTTTTTAGAGGATAAATTATCCCATTTAAATCATGTATTAGATATACTAATACCCTATCCTATCCATCTGGAACTATTGGTTCAAACCTTTCGCTGTTGGATACAAGATGCCTCCCTTTTGCACTTATTGAGATTCTTTCTCTACGAGTATAATAATTGGAGTAGTCTTATTATTCAAAAAACGAAAATTCATTTTTCAAAAGAGAATCAAAGATTGTTACTGTTCCTATATAATTTTCATGTATATGAATCGGAATCCATATTTTTGTTTCTCCGTAAACAATCCTCTTATTTACAATCAACATCTTCTAGAGCTTTTCTTGATCGAACACATTTTTATGGAAAAATAGAAAATTTTCTGGCGGTTTTTCATAATGAT